ATAACAGAAAAAGAGGCGAAGGCTGGTTTTGCAAACATGAATAGAATGTTTCTAACAGTTTTCATATTTTATATTTTATATTTATCCGCCTAACCTCAAAAGAAAGATCTTTCTTTGACTTTGATGAAAATTTATCTATTTTTTATAGTTATAATTAGAATTAATTGGTCGTTCCTATCCAATAATCTACTAGTACCGACTCGCTATTCACTCGGTTTTTGGGTCATAATCATTATGTAGGAGAGATGGCCGAGTGGTTGAAGGCGTAGCATTGGAACTGCTATGTAGGCTTTTGTTTACCGAGGGTTCGAATCCCTCTCTTTCCGTACCTTCATCTAATTCACTGATCTTACTAACCAAAAGAGTAAAATATATAAAATTATATTCCAACACAAAACAGTTAGACCTTTCTTTGATATATATTTTATTACTAATTACTGTGTCACGGAAAATACTGAAAGGAAAAGAGTAGACAAGGAATGAAAACCTCCCTCCCGTTCTATGATACCTAAATCGGAGAAAAATCCGGATCAAACTCTTATTTATCTTAACCTTAGGTTAATTTACTTCGACGAAAGGGATCAAAATTGTCCGAACCCTTGTGATTTTTTATTTTCTTTTCGTTAGGTTTAGGTCTGGCGCGAATAATATTCTACGACTAGCAATTCATTTATTTTCAAACCGACCCATTTACTATCTATTATTTGATTGACTAATCCTTTATATTGGAATGGTTGAAGAGTCAAATGTTTTGGCATTTCGTCCTGAGAGGATGAATCGAAAGAATTTTTAATCAGAGCTCTAGAGTTTTGTTCATCCCTCGCCGTAATAATATCTCGGGGTTTGCAGCGATAACTTGGTATATCTACTATACGACCATTGACTAAAATATGTCTATGGTTAACCAATTGACGGGCTCCAGGAATAGTCGGAGCCATACCCAATCGAAAAAGGATGTTATCCAAGCGCATTTCAAGTAATTGGAGTAAAACCTGACCTGTTGACCCCTTGGCTTTGCCGGCGATACGAACGTATTTAAGCAATTGTCGTTCTGTAAGACCATAATGAAAACGCAACTTTTGTTTTTCTTCTAGACGAATACGATATTGAGATTTTTTACCGGAACGTGATTGGTTTCTAAGATCACTTCCGGCTCTAGGCCTTTTATTAGTTAGTCCCGGTAAAGCTCCCAGGCGGCGTATTTTTTTGAAACGAGGTCCCCGGTAACGCGACATAAAGACTCCTTATTCTTATTTATATTGAATTCTTATTGATGAAATTTCATTTTACAGAATAAACCTAAACTAAAACTGAACTAAATGATAAATGAAGCGAAGTTTACGGAAGTAGTGTACTTGTACTCTAAAGAATAATTAGATGAATAAATATCCAGACCTTTCTATTCTATATATATTCTATATAAAGATTCTATATAGATAAAAAATAGATAAAAGGGATTCTTTTCATGGCATAGTTGTAAGTTCCTATAAGATAAAAAATATATTTTTCGATATTATTTGATTTCGGATTTCAAAAGGGCATTCTCAATCATGTAAAAACTCGAAGAAAATAAATAGAGAAAAGCCGGCTATCGGAATCGAACCGATGACCATCGCATTACAAATGCGATGCTCTAACCTCTGAGCTAAGCAGGCTCACATAAGATAAATTATACCTGCATAGGGATTCAATAAACTATTGTTAGCTATTAATTAATTTAATATACTTATATTTGCATTCTTGGCGATTCCTATTAGCTAGTCATAATGAATATGACTATCGAAAAAATATAATATAGAATTGAAAGGAAATATTCAATACTCATACTTACCATAGACCATAGAATATAACGATTAATCTATCGATATATAATTTTAGTTTTTTTTCTCACGTCACAATTATATAGTACAATTCTATAGTATAGCATTTAATATTAAAAAATATTTGATTCGATCTATTTTTAGATTAAATCATTTTCGTTTTTGCTTTCAAATGATATTTGAAAGTCTTTTTATTACACTTATATATTTTATTTCATATCATCATATATATCTTTTTTATTTCTAAATGGAATGATTTGTTTTAAATAATTAGAAATTATTGCGCTTTGATTCGTAAAGATGGAAGCTCAGACGAAAAAAAGAATCGACCGTTCAAGTATTCCAAATTGCATGGGAAAAACGAGCAGAAGAGAGACATATATACGTGGTATATCTCCATCTATATTGAATTGCAGATACAGAAATGATAGAATCGTTTCTGATTGGACCAAATGCGGGTGCGGGTTTCCTATAGAAGATGAAAGAAGATAGCCAAGAAATAAAAGAGGAGAAAAACTTTTTCGAGATAGGAATCAGTATTTAATGAATTCAACGGTTCCAGCAGAAATGAAATAAAAAAGAGAACGACATCTCAATAAAAATGAGATCCTAATCTCAAAACAAAAAGGGGATATGGCGAAATTGGTAGACGCTGCGGACTTAATTGGATTGAGCCTTGG